ACTAATAGGAATCGTAGTAATTTAATGAGTTCTAAGGATTTCGATATAACTAAAAACTACAATCAATTGTGGATTCAATGCGACAATTGTTATGGATTAATGTATAAGAAAGTCGAAATGAATGTTTGTGAAGAATGTGGACATTATTTGAAAATGACTAGTTCAGAGAGAATCGAGCTTTCGATTGATCCGGGTACTTGGAATCCTATGAATGAAGACATGGTCTCTGCGGATCCCATTAAATTTCATTCGAGGGAGGAACCTTATAAAAATCGTATTGACTCTGCTCAAAAAACGACAGGATTGACTGACGCTGTTCAAACAGGTACAGGTCAACTAAATGGTATTCCGGTAGCCCTTGGGGTTATGGATTTTCAGTTTATGGGGGGTAGTATGGGATCCGTAGTAGGCGAAAAAATAACTCGTTTGATCGAGTATGCTACCAATCAATGTTTACCTCTTATTTTAGTATGTTCTTCCGGAGGAGCACGAATGCAAGAAGGAAGTTTAAGTTTGATGCAAATGGCTAAAATTTCTTCCGTTTTATGTGATTATCAATCAAGTAAAAAGTTATTCTATATATCAATTCTTACATCTCCTACTACCGGTGGGGTGACAGCTAGTTTTGGTATGTTGGGGGATATCATTATTGCCGAACCCTATGCCTATATTGCATTTGCGGGTAAAAGAGTAATTGAACAAACATTGAAAAAAGCCGTGCCTGAAGGTTCACAAGCGGCTGAATCTTTATTACGTAAGGGCTTATTGGATGCAATTGTACCACGTAATCCTTTAAAAGGTGTTGTGAGTGAGTTATTTCAGCTCCATGCTTTTTTTCCTTTGAACAAAAATTAAATCAAATAGAACAGTTAGTTTATCAGAATTAAACGAAAACCCGGAAAAATGCATTTTTCTTTCGAATCATTTTTTTATCGATATTCTTGTTTACTACTCAGTAAACCTCTATCAACAAGATAAAAAGTGAATTTTTGTTTTCGGGAAGTTCAAATTAGACTAGACAAATAAAACAAAGTTAATTTTCCTCTCTTGCTTGCATATGTATCGATAATTCAAATAGAGATAGATACAGATCTATAGAGAGTCTTCCATCTTTTTGCATTTCCCGAAAATTCCCTGTTGTTGGATCAGATTGCAATCAATTTTGTAGAAATTTGTAATGGAATAAAATTTTTTCTTTATTAATGACTATTAGAAGACAAAAAGAACAAAAAGAATAATAAATCTAACAAGGGGATTATGATACATCCATTTTATTTTGAAAGATTAATAAGTCCATTTATTTAGTTTGACGTTTCTTGTACCTATTTTTTTATTCTATTTATATTAGGTTCTATTCTATATATTTCTATTAGGTTGTATATTAGTATTAGATATATATTTACTTAAAGATACTTAGTATAATTATATAATATATATAATAGAAATAATAAAAATACAAGATATTCTAAGATATCTTTAGAATTCATAATATAACAATAACAGGTACAAATATTAAATTGAGGTACCCATTTTATGACAACTTTCAATAACTTACCTTCTATTTTTGTGCCTTTAGTAGGCCTAGTCTTTCCGGCACTTGCAATGGCTTCTTTATTTCTTCATATTCAAAAAAATAAGATTTTTTAGATCGGATGAGACCTAATCGTATCACTCCTTTTTTTATTTTAAAAACTTCTATTCGATAAGACCCATTTGATAGAATATTGGATAACACATAGATTCCTACAAACATAACTAAAAAAAGCTCTTATGCATGTGTAAACGGATTATATGGGTAAATAAATTTGCGCTCTTTTGAAAAATGGAGCATCATCGGGCCGATGTATGAAATTCAAGTCAATGTATTTATTTGTATGTCTATAGTTATAGGGGATCATATAAAGGAAGGAGATGTTATTATTTTAGATATAAACAATTCTATGAATTACTCCTAAGGTAAAGGTTCACAACAAAATAGTTGATGAGAGTTACTTTGAAAACAAAAAAAGGAAAGTCATATTTTCTCAATTCCAAAAAATTGTATAACTGGATCTAATATATATGAGTTGGCGATCAGAATCTATATGGATAGAATTTATAACGGGGTCTCGAAAAACAAGTAATTTCTGCTGGGCCTTTATCCTATTTTTAGGTTCATTAGGATTCTTATTGGTTGGAACTTCCAGTTATCTTGGGAGAAATTTTATATCGTTATTTGCGTCTCAGCAAATAATTTTTTTTCCACAAGGGATTGTGATGTCTTTCTATGGGATCGCAGGTCTCTTTATTAGTTGCTATTTGTGGTGCACTATTTTGTGGAATGTGGGTAGTGGTTATGATCTTTTCGACCGAAAAGAAGGAATAGTGCGTATTTTTCGTTGGGGATTTCCTGGAAAAAGTCGTCGCATCTTTTTACGATTCCTTATGAAAGATATTCAGTCCATCAGAATAGAAGTTAAAGAGGGTGTTTCTGCTCGGCGTGTCCTTTATATGGAAATTCGAGGTCAAGGGGCTATTCCTTTAATTCGTACTGATGAAACTTTTACTACACGAGAAATTGAGCAAAAAGCTGCTGAATTGGCTTACTTCTTGCGTGTACCAATTGAAGTATTTTGAAATGAATTAATTTTCAAAGACTAAATGCTTTGGCAGTAGGAAGAAAAAACGAAAGAATTTCTTTCTTTTTTTTTTCAATTGAACATTCATCTATTCTTTTATGCTCGTTTTTTTTGATATATTTGATAGAAAAGAAAGGGAGTTTCTTCGTCTCGAAAATAAAATAATATTTTTTATTTGAAAAATTTGAAAAAGTTCTTTTAGTATTGATCGAAAAAAGGGGGAATAACACCCTGGAAATCCAATTTTTCTTAATTCAAATTGGAAGTGTATTCTGAGTCTATTTCTGTATTCTTTCTAGATTCAAAGCAAAGACTAAGTCTTGAATCAAAAGAAAAAGATAAAATGGATTCATAGGCTCAATACATTCTATTCAAATTAGAATAGAAACTCATGCTCGATAGAAATATTAGATCTAATAGAATCAACAAATGCGGTAGGTTCATTAACAATTCACAGATTCAAAATGGCAAAAAAAAAGAAAGCATTCATTCCTTTTTTTTATTTTACATCTATAGTCTTTTTGCCCTGGTTGATCTCTCTCTGCTGTAATAAAAGTTTGAAAACTTGGATTACTAATTGGTGGAATACTAGACAATGCGAAACTTTTTTGAATGATATTCAAGAAAAAAGTGTTCTAGAAAAATTCATACAATTAGAGGAACTATTCCAGCTGGATGAAATGATAAAGGAATACCCAGAAACCGATTTACAACAATTTCGTCTAGGAATCCACAAAGAAACGATCCAATTCATCAAGATACACAATGAGTATCGTATCCATACAATCTTGCACTTCTCGACAAATCTAATATCTTTCGTTATTCTAAGTGGTTATTCCTTTTGGGGTAAGGAAAAGCTTTTTATTCTGAATTCTTGGGTTCAAGAATTCCTATATAATTTAAGTGATACAATTAAAGCTTTTTCGATTCTTTTATTAACTGATTTATGTATCGGATTCCATTCGCCTCACGGTTGGGAACTAATGATTGGTTATATTTACAAAGATTTTGGGTTTGCTCATTATGAGCAAATTTTATCTGGTCTAGTTTCTACCTTTCCAGTCATTCTTGATACAATTTTTAAATATTGGATCTTTCGTTATTTAAATCGTGTATCTCCGTCACTTGTAGTGATTTATCATGCAATAAATGACTAAAAAATGATTCACTGATCCAATTCTAATCTTTCTTACCTTATACATCATAACCAAATCAAAGTCGTATTTACTTTACTCTTTTTACCCATAAGGGATTTCTTGTATATTTCAACAAAAAATTTTTATTTTTTCAGTAAATGTAAATAGCAGAATTGTGGCTAGGGAAGTATATTATCAACCTACCTAACTTTATTGTAGAAATTTTCGGGATAAATGATTGGACCATGCAAACTAGAAATACCTTTTCTTGGATAAGGGAAGAGATTACTCGCTCCATATCTGTCTTACTCATGATATATATAATAACTTGGGCATCCATTTCAAGTGCATATCCGATTTTTGCCCAGCAGAATTATGAAAATCCACGAGAGGCAACTGGGCGTATTGTATGTGCCAATTGCCATTTAGCTAGTAAGCCCGTGGATATTGAGGTTCCACAAGCGGTACTTCCTGATACTGTATTTGAAGCAGTTGTTAAAATTCCTTATGATATGCAACTTAAACAAGTTCTAGCTAATGGTAAAAAAGGAGCTTTGAATGTGGGAGCTGTTCTTATTTTACCGGAGGGGTTTGAATTAGCCCCCCCCGATCGTATTTCACCCGAGATGAAAGAAAAGATAGGAAATCTGTCTTTTCAGAATTATCGCCCCAATAAAAAAAATATTCTTGTGATAGGTCCTGTTCCTGGTCAAAAATATAGTGAAATAACCTTTCCTATTCTTGCCCCAGACCCTGCTACTAATAAAGATGTTCACTTCTTAAAATATCCTATATACGTAGGTGGAAACCGGGGAAGGGGTCAGATTTATCCTGATGGTAGCAAAAGTAACAATACAGTTTATAATGCTACGGCAGGAGGGATAATAAGCACAATTTTACGAAAAGAAAAAGGGGGATACGAAATAACCATAGTGGATGCATCGAATGGACGCCAAGTGATTGATATTATCCCTCGAGGCCTCGAACTTCTTGTTTCAGAGGGCGAATCCATTAAACTCGATCAACCATTAACGAGTAATCCTAATGTGGGTGGATTTGGTCAGGGGGATGCGGAAATAGTACTTCAAGATCCATTACGTGTCCAAGGCCTTTTGTTCTTCTTAGGATCGGTTGTTTTGGCACAAATCTTTTTGGTTCTTAAAAAGAAACAGTTTGAGAAGGTTCAATTATCCGAAATGAATTTTTAGATCCGTCTATTTAGCTTTATAAAATTCGTAAAAAAGAA